GGCTGCTTTAATGGTAGTCTTTACGTTTTCCCTTTCGCTAGTAGTATGGGGAAGGAGTGGACTCTAGAAGTACTACTAATTGAGTTTAGGAACTAAACAGTAGCACTTTTTTTTATAGATCGTTCGGCAAAGTTTTTTTTATTTAAAATTTCACTATTTCAATTTAAAATTTTATTTTTAAATTGAAATAGAAATGAAAAATATCTTCATTTCGAAATTCTCTTGGATTTTAGTTCAGTAATGTATTCTATTAATAATAAATATATCTGAAGAATACTCTTTCAATCATTCAATCAAAGAAATATTTCAATTATTTCCGTGTTCGTATTTTGAAAGTAAAAAAAGTAAAAGGAATACAAATGGTAGGAAATTTATTCCAACTGAATTCTTCATAAATTTTCTATTTCGATGAACTGACTCTTACCAAAGTTAGATATGGACCATGAGGAAGAACGGAACTTTTTTTTATTTTGTTTACCTCTTTACTGTTCAAAGATCAAAGAGAAAACAATTCGGTTATTCCATTACATGGATACACATTGGGAAACAACATAGTAGTTGTCCAACGAGATACTGCACATCCTAAAATATTGTCTTGGGCGAGTCACATATTGCGCCGCTTGTTTTCGTTTTACTATTTTAGAAATTTTATTTATGTTTTGCTTGTTTTATTGAACCCATTTCATATCATGGTTCAAACGTTAAAAGTCGACGGGTTTTACTAATCCTTTTCGAAATCCGAAGAAGTTCCCATGGATCATTTGTCAACTCCTCAACCAATGACTTCTTCGATCGGGATTCATATTGAAAATAATCAGAAATCTAGGAATTCTAATCGTAAAAGTCGCTTTCGATTATTTCAAATTAATTTAATTGAAATCAACACAAATTAAATACAAATAGATAAAGCAAAGAAATAGAATTGGGATACTATATAATATACATTATCACTATATATATTATATATATTATATATATTATATATACGTAATTAAATCGATTTCTATATATATAGAAAAGGAATATGATGATACTATTGTAGATTGATCTATATTAATCTATATTAAATTAACCTGCATTACAATACAACTTTATACACTACAATAACAATACTAGATAGTATGGTAGAAAGAAATATCTGAATCTTTCTACCATACTATCGTATCTCATAGAATACGACTGATTCTAGTCTGCCCATTTCATTTAAGACGCGAAATTTTTATCCTTTTCTTCTCTGCAATTATTGATAAGAAATAAAAAATCAAGTTTAATTCAAATTAATCACCTTGGCTGACTGTTTTTACGTATATTATAAGTAAAAAAGCAGTAGGAACTAGAATAAACAGTGCAGTAGCAATAAATGCGAGAATATTTACTTCCATAATCTCATTGTTTAATTTTTCTTTAATTCGCAATAACTCGGGAGTTAATCCCATAGAGATAATAAATCTTTCGCCTGTAAATTCAATGGGATGCATTACATCTCGATGATATCGAATCGGATCAATATCATGAATAACAATATCGGAGCTATCAAATCGATTCATCGTCAAGAATTGAATAGTATAACATAGGACGATCTTTTATCCATACTGAACTCAAAATTTGATTCCCAATACAATCAATAATTCCTTTATTTATTTATCATTCTTTTCCATTCTTTCTTTTCTATAACCTACCGCCCTCTTTGTACAATCATCTGATGAAGTATCATCTAACCGCCTTTCCACTTACCATTGGTTCTAAACAAACCCCAACAAACAATAGAAGCTCAATGAAAAAAAAGGACGGAGCTAAGTTATAAACTCCTTTTTTTAATGATCCAATCTTCTTGGAAAACAAAAGAAGTATGATAAAGACGAGTACAAATTCCGGTATAAAAAAATTGAATATTCCATCAAATTAACTATTTTTTTATATATTTATATTTTATATATAAATTTTAAAAGTTTGTTCTTTCAAGGAAAAACCCTTATAAAAAAAAAAAAATGCATTACCTCGCTAATAAAAAAGTTATCCTTGTTTGATCTTTATTTTTTGAATATCCTCTTTCATTGGATTAGTAATGGGACGCATATATCAAAAGCTCAATGCGAAATTTGAATGAGATAGATTATTTCAAATTAGTAAAATTTGAAATTGAGGTTACACAAAATAGGGCCCGAAAAGGATATACTTTTATTTTAATCTTAAAATAAAAGTATTCTATACTATTCTATACACAGTAACTATGTTCAATTTATTTTATATTGTACAAATTCCATTTATGTATGTACTCCCGGGAAACATACAATACTCTACTCTATTTCATATTTCACAGATCGGGAGTAATTGAAAAAGCCAGACCCAGTACAGTACGGTATCCCGTGGAATCCTGAATCTGATGCTAATAATACAATAATTGTACTAATCCACATATGCCTCTCTCCCATCAATCGAATCGGTACTAGTCGAAGAAATGGAAATTCCCCCATTTGGTTGATGATAAATGTGAAACGAA